AATAAAAAGAATTTTATCTGGCTATCTTACGCATTAATTAAGATAGACAATAATGAAAAAAAATATCAAAATAAAAAGAAATATCAAATATGGAAATGAAATAAAAAAATTTCTACATCTATCGCATTTTTACTATGAATCCCTGTTTGTTGGATCGTATTATTTAGAGTCGCGAATTCATAATGAACTTAATTTTCATAAGAAAACTCCTTTAAAATAAAAAACTCCTTATTAGATTAGAAAGAAAGATAGAAAGAACATAAGGATGGGAGAAGAAGAATAATAAAATTTGTAAAAGAAGATTACCCTATTTATATTCGTGTAGAAAGATGAATAGGTACACTTAATTTAGTTCTACATTTTTGCACTTATTATCTATCCTTTTTTTTCTTTAAATTTAATATTTTAATATTATTTTTATATTTCAAATTTCTATTTTAATATAAATATATTATTTATAAATTATATATTTATATATACTTAATTGTTTATATATACTTAGTAGTATAATATTATATAAAATACAATAGTCAATATTACCTAATATTACTTATAATAGATATACTTATCATATCATAAGATATCTTTCTAATAGATACAAATATATAGATACAAATATATAGATACAAATATTAAATCGAGGCACCCATTCTATGACAGATCTCAACTTACCCTCTATTTTTGTGCCTTTAGTGGGCCTAGTATTTCCGGCAATTGCAATGGCTTCTTTATCTCTTCATGTCCAAAAAAATAAGATTGTCTAGATCCAATGGGACCAAATCCTATCAATTTATTTCAACACTGTATCATAATACAGATATTTTTTTAGTGCAATATGGTACGATATGTGGCTCTTTCCACACACAAATGAAAGAACTGTTATGTATGCGGATACATGCTATCCGCATAAATGCATGTATATATATATATATATAGCTAGCTGGTTAAAAACGGATCAGTAAATATTTTTAATAGAAAGTCAATGTATCTAACCAATTACTCCACATCAGAATAGTGCTAGTTGATGAAAGTTACTTCGGGATCAAGAAAGGTAAAGTCAAATTTGGGTTATTCTCTCAATTCCAATCGAATGCAACTGGATCTAGTATAGTATGAATTGGCGATCAGAACATATATGGATAGAACTTATAAGGGGGTCTCGAAAAACAAGTAATTTTTGCTGGGCCTGTATCCTTTTTTTAGGTTCACTAGGATTCTTAGCGGTTGGAACTTCCAGTTATCTTGGTAGGAATCTGATATCCATATTTCCATCTCAGCAAATTCTTTTTTTTCCACAAGGAATCGTGATGTCTTTTTACGGGATCGCAGGTCTGTTCGTTAGCTCCTATTTGTGGTGCACAATTTTGTGGAATGTAGGTAGTGGTTATGACCGATTCGATAGAAAAGAAGGAATTGTGTGCATTTTTCGTTGGGGATTTCCTGGAATAAATCGTCGCATCTTCCTTCGCTTCCTTATGAGAGATATCCAATCAATCAGAATTGAGGTTAAAGAGGGTCTTTATCCTCGTCGTGTCCTTTATATGGAAATCAGAGGTCAAGGGGCCATTCCCTTGACTCGTACTGATGAGAATTTTACTCCACGAGAAATTGAACAAAAAGCTGCCGAATTGGCCTATTTCTTGGGCGTACCAATTGAAGTATTTTGAAATGAATTGAACACAATAAAGAATAAATGTTTTCTCGGCATGGGGGAAGGAACTTGCTAATTCCTTTTTTAATACAATTGAAGTCTTTTTGGAATGTTCATTTGAACAAAACATGTTAGATTATTCTATTTCCTCCTTCCTTTGTCGTGGCGACTCCCATAGAATAAACCAAAAAAGCAGGAGGGCGTATATGGAATAACTATAATAAACTATACTATAATAAAGAAGAAAATTAAGAAAAGAAGAAATTTTTGTATACCATTTGTATACCAAAAGTATTTCGTATGCGTATGGATCCCAACTCAATTCTTTTCTACTAGAAAATTTCTACTAGAAAAAAGGCTAATCTAAGGCTAATATAATAAGTAGGGATTCATCAAATATATCCGAACATTTATTTCGTAATACGGAATTCATCTCATCTTTTTAGGCCCAAAATTTTGATGATACCTTTTTTCCTTGGTTGTGGCTAGGCGGTGAAACATTTCGAAATAATTAACTGGGGGGGGTTCATTTCTAAATCCGATTCGTTATTTTAAGTGGGTTTTCGAGTATTCATAGAAAGGAACAAATGAAGATGAAATTGCTTCGAATTTGCCCAATTGAGATATCTAGGAATAATATTGATTTTTCATTTTTATCCGAAAAGGGCGAACCCTTATCCCATTTCTATATTCCTTCTAGATCCAAGAACTAAACTCAATTTTGTTTTGAAACAAAAATTGGAATGAATAGACCCATAGGTTCAATACCTTGTTATAGAACTCGTGCTTCAGAGAAATATCATATAGAGTCAACGAATGAAGCAGGTTCATTAACGATTCAATTCACAGATAAAAAATGAAAAAAAAGAAAGCATTGCCTTCTTTCCCATATCTTGTATCTATAGTATTTTTGCCCTGGTGGGTCTCTCTCTCATTTAATAAATGTCTGGAACTTTGGGTTACAAATTGGTGGAATACCGGGCAATCCAAAACTCTCTTGAATATCATTCAAGAGAAAAACGTTCTAGAAAGATTCATAGAATTAGAAGAACTCTTTCTGTTGGACGAAATGATAAAGGAGTACCCGGAGACACATATACAAAAACTTCGTATAGGAATACACAAGGAAACGATACAATTGGTCAAAACACACAATGAATATCATCTCCATATCATTTTGCATTTCTCGACAAATATAATCTCTTTCGCTATTCTAAGTGGTTATTTTATTTTGGGTAATGAGGAACTTGTCATTCTTAATTCTTGGGTTCAGGAATTCCTCTATAACTTAAGTGACACAATAAAAGCTTTTTCGATTCTTTTAGTTACTGATTTATGGATTGGATTTCACTCGACTCATGGTTGGGAACTAATAATTGGTTCGTTCTACAACGATTTTGGATTGGCTCATAACGATCAAATTATATCTGGTCTTGTTTCCACCTTTCCAGTTATTCTAGATACAATTGTGAAATATTGGATTTTCCATTATTTAAATCGTGTATCTCCTTCGCTTGTAGTCATTTATCATTCAATGAATGAATGAAGAACTCATTTGATCTCCTGATATCAATCAAATAAATCAGAATCTTTCTTCCTTTATAAAGAAACCATTTTGAATCTTACTTAATTCTTTATATTTTATTTCTACCAGTTCAAGGTATTCGTCCTATATTACAGTACAACTATTCCAGTACAATGACAGACTCGTGCATAGGGAACTTTACTAGTTCCCTATCTAATTTATTGTAGAAATTCCGAGATCCATGATTGGACATGCAAAATAGAAATACTTTTTCTTGGGTAAAGGAACAGATGACTCGATCCATTTCTGTATCGATCATGATATATGTAATAACTCGAGCATCCATTTCAAATGCATATCCCATTTTTGCGCAGCAGGGTTATGAAAACCCACGAGAAGCAACTGGACGAATTGTATGTGCTAATTGCCATTTAGCTAATAAGCCCGTGGATATTGAAGTTCCGCAAGCTGTGCTTCCTGATACTGTATTTGAAGCAGTTGTTCAAATTCCTTATGATATGCAACTGAAACAAGTTCTTGCTAATGGTAAAAAAGGGGGTTTGAATGTGGGTGCTGTTCTTATTTTACCCGAGGGATTCGAATTAGCCCCCCCTGATCGTATTTCTCCTGAGTTGAAAGAAAAGATAGGAAATCTGTCTTTTCAGAGTTATCGTCCCAATAAAAAAAATATTCTTGTGATAGGTCCTGTTCCGGGTCAGAAATATAGTGAAATCGTCTTTCCCATTCTTTCCCCCGACCCTGCTACAAAGAAAGACGTTCACTTCTTAAAATATCCCATATATGTGGGTGGGAACAGAGGAAGGGGTCAGATTTATCCTGATGGTAGCAAGAGTAACAATACAGTCTATAATGCTACATCAGCAGGTATAGTAAGCAAAATAGTACGTAAAGAAAAGGGAGGATATGAAATAACCATAGTTGATGCATTGGATGGACGTCAAGTGGTTGATATTATACCTCCAGGGCCAGAACTTCTTGTTTCAGAGGGTGAATCCATTAAGCTTGATCAACCATTAACAAGCAATCCCAATGTAGGAGGGTTTGGTCAGGGAGATGCAGAAATAGTGCTTCAAGATCCATTACGCGTCCAAGGCCTTTTGTTCTTCTTCGCATCTGTTATTTTGGCACAAGTTTTTTTGGTTCTTAAAAAGAAACAGTTTGAAAAAGTTCAATTGTACGAAATGAATTTTTAGGTCCAGAGATTCCTTAACATTTGGTAAAAAGTGACAATTTTTTGTCCATCGATACAATTATGTATGATCAAAAAATTCTGTAAATCCTTTTGCTTGCTTTGTTTATATTCTTTTTGTTTTGCAGGACGCCTGGAATTCATTACTTGTATTCCATTTTAGTAATAAACAATGGGCATACAAACAAATACAAAAGAAGAGAATACAAGGCAAGGATGGTAAAAATGAAAGGAACAAATACTTTTAGGAAGGATTGCTAGTCTTCCTAATCTTCTATTCGACGCAAGACGACACAAGAAAAAGGAATTTTCACCCGTTTTCTTGTGTCGTCTTGTATCAAAATAATAATTATTTTTTTCCTGTTCATCAAAGATTACTATTCCTTTCCTTCTTTTCCGGGTCTATCGGAACTCCTTTGTTTAGATTCATAAGAAGTAGTGGACAAACAAAGGAAAAAAAGGATTATGGGTGAATAAGTTATTGAGCAAATAGAATTTATTCACTTATTCAATATCTTCACTTATTCAATATAAGTTAAACTTCTAACTTAGAGAAATTATTCAAACAAAAAAGACTGTTCCGGTTGAAAGGCCGATTTTTTTTTTACGAATAT